GACTCGTTGGTTTTTTGTAGGATTAGGGTTCAAAACAAAAAATGGACCGGCCCATACATAGTATGAACTCAAAATTACAGAATTAATAACCAACTCATCGCTTCACATTATCTAGATCTAAACAACCAGTCAAGATATGATATATTGGTCATATCATTGTAGCAACTGAAATCTTTTTTGCATAAACAAAAAAAAAACCAAACCAATCTGATTATGAGTTTGGGAAGCGAAATCTAGAATGATGTGGATAAATGGAAGAAGGGTGAGAGAAAGAGATAAAAAGAACGCCAATGATATATGATTCCAATATAATATGTAAGGTCTATGAATCATTTCATAAAAAGCAATGTAATAAAGCATCGAACTAATTCCTCCCGAATTAAATGAATATGTTCATAGAAAAAAAATCAAGAGCCTAGAGCCAATAAAGACTGAGAAGATTGACTCAAGAACAGGAGCTCCATTGTATAATTCAGACCTAACCATTAATTGAGAAGCGATGGGAACGACGGAAACCTGTGAATACAGAAGATTCTATTAAAAACGAATCCTAATGATTCATTGAGTGGGATGGCGGAACAAACCAGGTATCAATTCATTTGTTCTGAAAGATCGTGGGCTAACCTTACAATTGAAATAGATATTGAAAGAGTAAATGTTCGCCCGCGAAAGCTTTATTTTACCGAATTGCTCTATTTTTTGAGCGATCCGATATGATAAAGACAAAACAAAATAAAGATTCGTTATAGCCTTATATATTATTATATTATAAATAAATTATAAATAAAAAATTACATTATCTAGAAATATATGTTTAGCTATATATCCAAAAGCTATATATAAACAAGATATAAAAATTTCTAATAGAAATAGATTAGATGAAAATTAGATGAAATATCAAAGAATCCCACGATTCAGTGTATTATTCAAAAAAATTGAATTTTATCTTAACTAAATTTTTTTGAATCATTTCATTCGCGAGGAGCTGGATGAGAAGAAACTCTCATGTCCGGTTCTGGAGTAGAGATGGAATTTTAAAAAGACCCATCCACTATAACCCCAAAAGAACCAGATTCCGTAAACAACATAGAGGAAGAATGAAGGGAATATCTTATCGAGGTAATCGTATTTGTTTCGGTAGATACGCTCTTCAAGCACTTGAACCTGCTTGGATCACATCTAGACAAATAGAAGCGGGGCGACGAGCAATGACACGAAACGTACGCCGTGGTGGAAAAATATGGGTACGTATATTTCCAGACAAACCAGTTACAGTAAGACCTACAGAAACACGTATGGGTTCGGGGAAAGGATCCCCCGAATATTGGGTAGCTGTCGTTAAACCAGGTAGAATACTTTATGAAATGGGCGGAGTAGCAGAAAATATAGCTAGAAAAGCTATTTCAATAGCGGCGTCCAAAATGCCTATACGAACTCAATTCATTATTTCGGGATAGGAATAAAAGAAAAAGAGGTCTTTGGGATGAAAAAAAATTGCAGGTTTTTTGATTTTGGACAAACAATATTTCTTTTTTTTTCCTTCGTTCTTTGCATTGAAAAATCGAATAAAAAAATGATATGATTCAACCCCAGACCCATTTGAATGTAGCGGACAACAGCGGGGCCCGAGAATTGATGTGTATTCGAATCATAGGAACTAGTAATCGCCGATACGCTCATATTGGTGACGTTATTGTTGCTGTGATCAAAGAAGTAGTACCAAATATGCCTCTAGAAAGATCAGAAGTAATCAGAGCTGTAATTGTACGTACCTGTAAAGAACTCAAACGTGACAACGGTATGATAATACGATATGATGACAATGCTGCAGTTATTATTGATCAAGAAGGAAACCCAAAAGGAACTCGAATTTTTGGTGCGATCGTCCGGGAATTGAGACAGTTAAATTTTACTAAAATAGTTTCCTTAGCCCCTGAGGTATTATAAGACGAGACCATGATATAGTTATAGTAAGCGAATGAAATAGATTAATTAGTAGATTGTGTTTCACGCATATACCTTTAATTTCATATTTAATAGAATTCATAAATAAAAAAATAAAAAAGAGCATGTTGATTATATCAAAATTAGCAGGCACCAATAATTTTAGTTCATCATGGGCAGGGACACTATTGCTGACATAATAACCTCTATACGAAATGTCGACATGGATAGAAAAGTAACGGTTCGAATAGCATCTACTAATATCACCGAAAACATTGTTAAAATACTTTTACGGGAAGGTTTTATCGAAAACGTGAGGAAACATCAGGAAAGCAACAAATATTTTTTGGTTTTAACCCTGCGACATAGAAGGAATAGGAAAGGAACATATAGAACTATTTTAAATTTAAAACGGATCAGTCGACCTGGTCTACGAATCTATTCTAACTATCAACGAATTCCTAGAATTTTAGGTGGTATGGGGATTGTAATTCTTTCTACTTCTAGAGGTATAATGACAGACCGAGAGGCTCGCCTAGAAAGAATTGGTGGAGAA